CAATTAGACACGAAATCCATAAATATAACTCTCTTTAAAGGTTAAAATTTTTTGTTCTCTTTCATTTTAAGTAATCGATCGGTCGGACAATACAATGTACTATAATACAATAGTAAATAGTATTTAATGAAAGAAAGAGAACAAAAAAAAGGGAACAATCAATAAATATTAAGAATACAAATTTTTTGCATTAAATCTAAAGTGAAGGTTCTCTTTTGAACAAACAGGAACGAACTCCAGAAAGACAGAAATAAAGTGTAACTTAAAGAGATAATGGAAATTGCTAGTCTCAGAATTTAGTTGAACCTTAAATTTAATAAATATAAAATTTTTATTTCTTCAATAGCATAGATCCTAGAACACTTTTTTCTTTTCATTCAATATATAATGGCTAATGAAACAACCCACTACAGAATCCAATGAGTTAAAACAAAAAGTAAAATGGGGTATCAGATACTTTTTAGCAGTCTCGTAAAGTATTCATGTGATTCGGAATCAGTGCATCTAAATAATTTTTTTCTGTCTATATCATTCTATCTTTGTTAGTACTCTCTATAATGATTGATCAATCAATAATTTTCAATTGGTATTTTTTATTACATTTCGAATATATCTGGAAAAATTAAAACTTAGGTAAGTGTTTTATCACTATATGTAGTAAAAAACATATCTCATTTAGCTTTTTCATGCTTACTATAACTAGTTATTTCGGTTTTCTACTGGCTGCTTCAACTATAACTTCAGCTCTATTGATTGGTTTGAGCAAAATACGGCTTATTTGAAATTAATTGAATGAACAAGCAATTAAGAAAAATAACAATTTCTGTGAGATTCCAAGTATTCTATGATATATTTTCGTGTTAATTATCAATTTTTGGTCATTGAGATTAACGGATGATTCATATTAATATTTAGAAAAGAATCTTACCTCTTTTTTTATCTACTCAAAGAAATCGAAATGATTGAAGTTTCTCTATTTGGAATCGTGTTAGGTCTAATTCCTATTACTTTGGCAGGATTATTTGTAACTGCATATTTACAATACAGACGTGGTGATCAGTTGGATCTTTGACTAAATCAAATTTTTTTTGATTGATCTCCTGTAGGGAAGAGGTCAAATGCGGATTGTAATTCAACCTTCTTAAGTTATTTTTTTTTTATTTAATAATGAATAAAAATAAAAATCACGCTCTGTAGGATTTGAACCTACGACATCGGGTTTTGGAGACCCGCGTTCTACCAAACTGAACTAAGAGCGCTTTTTTATGACCGAAGATACAACTGTAAAGAAAAGGATTTCCTTTTGTACCCTGAAAAAGAACATCTTGCATGTTTATAGTATGATAAAAAGAAAAAACTATGTACATTTTTAAATGAATCGAATATATGAATTAAGCCCTTGTTACTGCTCATAGGAGAAGTAATAGGTAGGGATGACAGGATTTGAACCCGTGACATTTTGTACCCAAAACAAACGCGCTACCAAGCTGCGCTACATCCCTTTTTCAATTGTTGTACAATGTTATTGTACAAAAGCCCTGTCTTGTTTTCCAGATCATTATTTTCTTCTTTATCCATAAAAAAAAAAATGTCTTGTCATTTCTTCTTTTTGGTCTTATATAAATATAATATATACATTGTAAATTTCAAAAAAGAAGAACTTTTTATTCCAAATGAAGAAAAAATATTTCATCTTTTTTTAAGGATAAAAATCTTATTTATCGGCTCATTGTACACATATATCTTTAGGGTTTTTGCATAAAAATACAAGTGATTCTTAAATACAGCATAAATTAAAATACAGCATAAATACAATATACCGTCGTATATGTATTAAAATAAAGAAATAAAGAAGGAGGATTTTCAATGCGAGATATAAAAACATATCTCTCTGTCGCGCCGGTTCTAACTACTCTATGGTTTGGATCTTTAGCAGGTTTATTGATAGAAATTAATCGTTTATTCCCAGATGCCTTAGCATTTCCCTTTTTTTAATTTTAGTTATTGATATCCGAAAAAAAGTTACAGATACAAAAAATTGTGACTAATTTATCCTTTCGCGCATTCTCCTTTTCAGTTTTTTAGTATAGGAAGGAAAAAGAAAAAAACAATAAAAAAAATGTATTGATCCTAAGCATCGTATTAAGTTAGTCTAATTTTGTCTAGGAGAGTCCTTGCAAAATAACAGAATAGAAGATAAAATACTTAAATGGAATACTAGTATTAGGATAAGAATAATGGATAGTTAGAAAAATTTGATTATTTAATTATTACATTATAACGAAAGTTTTCGTTATAATGTAATTTTGAGTTAGTAGTAATTTCCATTTTTTTTTTTTATTTTATATTCCTTTCTTCTAGAAGAGTTGAGTCAATCAAAAATCCAAAGAAAGGGGGTTCAGGTTCATGGCGAAGGGTAAAGAAATTAGAGGACGAGTGCTTTTGGAATGTACTAGTTGTGTTCGAAACGGTGGTAATAAGGAATCACGCGGCATTTCTAGATATATTACTCAAAAAAATCGACATAATACACCCAGTCGATTAGAATTGAAAAAATATTGTCGTTATTGTTACAAGTATACAATTCATGGGGAAATAAAGAAATAGATTGAACAGAATCTGTAAGTAACCCAATAAAAAAAAATAATAACATATATATATGAAGAACAACATGTGTATGTATATAATATACACACATGTATATAATATGCATACAAAAAACATAAATGACATACAAATAAAAATAAAATCCTATTTCCAAATGCTATTTCCTTGCATGGGAAATAAATCAAGAAATAAGATTTTATGAATAAGGAATAAACCATGGATAAATCCAAGCAACCTTTTCATAAATCTAAGCGATCTTTTCGTAGGCGTTTACCCCCAATTGGATCGGGGGATCGAATCGATTATAGAAACATGAGTTTAATTAGTAAATTTATTAGTGAACAAGGAAAAATTTTATCTAGACGAGTAAATAGATTGACCTTGAAACAACAACGATTAATTACTATTGCTATAAAACAAGCTCGTATTTTATCTTTGTTACCTTTTCTTAATAACGAGAAACAATTTGAGAGAACGGAGTCAATTCCTAGAAATACAGGTGTTAGAACCAGAAATAGATAGGTATACTATATTTTTTAATTTATTTAAAGCATCAATCTAATGTTTATTTTTGATTGAAGTTTTGTTCGAAAAAGAAGTGTAGAATCCAAATTAGATTGTTGTGTTATAAGAAAAAAATGGGAGAAGAAGAAAGACATTTATTTTTTTGAAACATGTTCGTTCATTACTTATTTATCTTAATTCTTATTTTATTTTGACTTAGTTTATTTTTATTAGATTTTCCCGGAGTTAATTCTCCGGGGAATTCTTTTTTTTTTCAATTATTCTTGTATATTACTTTAGAATCTCTTTTATTTCATGATCTTATTTTATTAGAATTATTTCATGATCTTATTTTATTAGAAATACTAAAAAGACAATTTCTATTTAATATAGCTATTTGTGCAAGTATTTTACGATTAAGAAGTAATTGCCCCTTGTATAGATCATTTATTAATCTACTATAATTATAGACTAAGTCATTCTCACGAGTTACTGCATTTATCCGAGTGATCCATAAACTACGAAAATCTCTCTTTTTCCTTCCTCTATCTCGATGAGCGTAAACCTGGGCTTTCAGTTTTTGTTGAGTAATAGTTCGAGTAAGTCTTGAATGAGCCCCTCGAAAGGTTGATGCAAATAAACGGATTTTTGTTCGACGTCTCCGAGCTATATATCCTCGTTTAACTCTGGTCATTGAATCAAATTAAACTTTGATGAATAACTAATAGATTTCTGTTCTTTCAGTCATTCTTTTCCCTTCTCTCAGTTTATTAATAGCAAAACGGATTATTCCAATATATAAAATAAAAATTCCAATGGCTTTTGCTGTTATAACCTTCCCAACCACGATTTTCTATCTCAGATATTTCAGCATTTCACTAGGAAAAATTGGATCCTAAACTAAAAAAATATATAAAATAAATAGTGGGTTCCATCGTTTCTATGGTTCCTTCTTAAACGGTGAGGTCCTCTCTATACACCGGAGCCTCTTTCTTCATTTAATAAATGTTATTGGTAATTTGTACAGTTCACACTCTTTGGCTCTACCCATAAATTATATAATAATAGGTCTTTTCACAATAAGAGCTATCCATACAGTGACGGCATTTAATTTTGAAAGTTGGCTAGGTAGCTGACCCTGTTAGTCCGTTATTTCAAGAATAGGAGCATAATCTTTTTTCTTCTTAACTACGATTTCCCCTGCTTAGTGGATAACTATTTAATTTGCTACCAATAGGGAATTTATTCTCATCCCGAATAGAGACGATTGGATTTGCACCAATGGAAACCATAAATTCCATACACAATAGAGGTATATAAAAAATCCCTTTTTTTTTAGATAATAAGTAAATAGTTTTTTCTACTTTACCCTTTTTATTCATTATCCATTCTATTTTTTGAACGATATTTGAACGAGTCGCACATACACCCTAGTACATGTTCCTCGACGCTGAGGGCACCCTCGAAGAGCGGGAGATTTGGTAACATTTCTGATTCGCTGTCTTGTCTTTCTAATAAGTTGTTTAATAGTTGGCATGTTGGATTTATATATTATGGAATTCGAATGGGCTGGTTTAGATCGATCTTAACCTGATGATTCTGAATTTTTTATATTCCGTCGAATGAATATTTTATCTTGATAAAATATTCAATATCAAATGATGGAAAATTGAAATTTTGGTTTGAAAATTCATGGCTTTATACAAAATTGCTAGTATTTTCGCCCGCTACAAGATCTACAATGCCATAAGCTTGGGCTTCTATTGCTGACATAAAAACATCTCTTTCCATGTCTTCAGATATAACCCATAAAGGGTTTCCTGTTCTTTGTACGTATACTTTTGTAAGGGTTTCGCGAAGTTTCAAGAGTTCTTCTGCTTCCAAGATAAATTCCCCCGCTTGTGCTTCATAAAAAGCACTAGAGGGTTGATGAATCATAACCCTGATGATATAACATTATGAAGAGTTCTTCTATCTTGTATGATTGGTCAAAAGTAAGGATAATAACAATAAAAAAGATAGAATTGAACAACCGTACAGGCATCTTTGTGCGTTGCATACGGCTCTGCAATAGCATTTTTTTTTCTCTTCTTTCTGCCGAAGAAAAGACAAACAGAAGAGAAACAAAAATAATCCATTTATCACCCTTTTTTTCGTATTCCTTTCGATAGGAGTTAAAAAAATACTATGATGATTCTGTTGCTTTCTATATTTATATTATCTGTGATTTAGCAATCCCAAGGTTTTTCTGATCCAATCAAAATAAAGAAAAAAGAATATTTTTCATTTTCTTACTCTTTCTTTCATAAATAATATAAATATTGCAAAGAAATTTTTGCTATGTAAGAAAAAAAGGGTTTGTGACGCTGAAATGGGTCTTTGACACAAAATATCCAATTTTCAGACTACTATTTCGATACAAAATCTTGTCTTCTGAAAAAGCAAAAAAGAGCTCGGTTTGTTCATATCGAATTTTAAGTGCCATGCTATTATTACTTATTATTTTGATATGGCGAAGGCATAGTATTTTTTCTTTTTTCTCAAATAAAAAACACATTGGCGCCAAGCGTGAGGGAATGCTAGACGTTTGGTAATTTCCCCCCCGACCAGAATGAAGGATCCCATTGAAGCGGCTAATCCCATACAGATTGTATGTACATCTGGTGAAACAAATTGCATAGTATCATAAATGGCTATGCCGGGTATTACCCACCCTCCGGGGGAGTTTAGAAACAAATAAAGATCCTTAGTATCATCCTCTATACTAAGATATACCATGAGACCAACAAGTTGGTTCGCGATCTCGCTATCAACCTCTTGTCCTAAAAAAAGTAATCTTTCTCGATAAAGTCGGTTGATTAGGATAAAAATGTATCCCTTAAGAACCGTACATGCACCTTTGGGCGCATACGGTTCCAAAAAAAAATCAATGTGTTGATTCCAGTCCTGTTTATTTTTTTGTACCAGTTTCTTTGTTTTTCTAATGAGGTCACTTGTCCCTCTAGTTTTCAAGAAAGATCCACCGTCGTCCCTTTCTCTCAAAAAAAATGAACTGAACTTATTGAACTAACCTTTCATTGATGTATTATTTTATCGAGATTTAAATCTTGATGTTCTTTTCTTGTTCCTGAACGGGTCCCCCTTTTTTTAGGTTCATGTTCTACTCCGGGTAAAGATCTGTCCGAATTCTATTTGCACGTATAGGGCAAACAATATCAGTACCATTCACTTCTTTTTGCTAAGACTTCTTTTTTTAACACGTTTCATATCTTCTTTTTGAAAAAAAAAAAAAAAGATTAGATTTAGATTAACATGCTACTGTATTGATTGACAGTTTTATATAGCTCCTACGGTATAAAAAGAATTTATGATACAAGTGCTAATCATATATACATATATATAATATTACCAAATTGGTATTTTCTGAACGAAGCCTGGATACTTTGTTATTATAAGTCAACCATAAATTTTTCTAATTTCAATTTTTTATCCCCAAAAAAAAGGATCTAATTGTATTTCGCGCTTCGAATTATTGATGGTTCAATCACTCTTTCTCGGGCGAAATATAAGATATCTCGGTTAGGGGAGAGAACGGGTAAATCCCATATGACCCAATATGTCTGACAAGTCGCACTATACGTCAACCCAAACTGCATCTTCCTCTCCGGGACTCCGAAAAGGTACTTTTGGAACACCAATGGGCATTAAATTAAAGAAACACACTTTAAGTACTTTACTTTGATGTGGAAACGTAATAATTAGTTTATTGTCTTCCTAATTTAGATTTTCATATATATTTTATACATGGATTGTAAGGTTTATATCATAGAGAAAGATGTAATAAATAAAGAAAAATTATTGCGAGAATTTCATTGGAACGAGTAACAAGTGCATAAATACTTGTCCCTCAAAAATTAGACCAATCCACCATTGCGTATTGCTACTTATCGGGTATAGAATAGATCTGCTTCCTTTTTTTCCCACGAACAGAATTGTTCCATTATTTCGAATGGAACGGAATAAATAGTAACTCTTGCTCATAGATAATCCACTGAAAAAGGGTTAAGTATATAAAATTTCGTTTTTTACAATGCGATAAAGTTACATAGTGTCTATTTATCTTTGATAAAGAGGTTTTTCCATGGGTTTGCCTTGGTATCGTGTTCATACTGTCGTATTGAATGATCCCGGTCGGTTGATTTCTGTACATATAATGCATACGGCTTTAGTTGCTGGTTGGGCCGGTTCAATGGCTCTATATGAATTAGCGGTTTTTGATCCTTCTGACCCTGTTCTTGATCCAATGTGGAGACAGGGTATGTTCGTTATACCCTTCATGACTCGTTTAGGAATAACCAACTCATGGGGTGGTTGGAGTATTACGGGAGGAGCTGTATCAAATCCGGGTATTTGGAGTTACGAAGGTGTGGCAGCGGCGCATATTGGGTTTTCTGGCTTGTGCTTTTTGGCAGCTATCTGGCATTGGGTATATTGGGACCTAGCAATATTCACTGATGATCGTACGGGAAAACCCGTTTTGGATTTGCCAAAAATCTTCGGAATTCATTTATTTCTATCAGGGGTAGCTTGTTTCGGTTTTGGTGTATTTCATGTAACAGGTTTGTATGGTCCTGGAATATGGGTATCAGATCCTTATGGACTAACTGGAAAAGTACAATCTGTAAACCCGGCGTGGGGCGCGGAAGGCTTTGATCCTTTTGTTCCAGGAGGAATAGCTTCCCATCATATTGCAGCGGGAACATTGGGTATATTAGCAGGCCTATTCCATCTTAGTGTCCGTCCGCCTCAGCGTTTATACAAAGGATTACGTATGGGAAATGTCGAAACAGTACTTTCCAGTAGTATCGCCGCTGTTTTTTTTGCAGCTTTCGTTGTTGCTGGAACTATGTGGTATGGTTCAGCAACTACCCCGATCGAGTTGTTTGGTCCTACCCGTTATCAGTGGGATCAAGGATATTTCCAGCAAGAGATATATCGAAGAGTTGGCACTGGATTAACTAAAAATCTTAGTTTCTCAGAAGCGTGGTCGAAAATTCCTGAAAAATTAGCTTTTTATGATTACATTGGTAATAATCCGGCAAAAGGGGGATTATTCAGAGCAGGCTCAATGGACAGCGGGGATGGAATAGCTGTTGGATGGTTAGGGCACCCTATCTTTAGAGATAAAGAAGGACATGAGCTTTTTGTACGTCGTATGCCTACTTTTTTTGAAACTTTTCCGGTAGTTTTGGTAGATGTAGACGGAATTGTGAGAGCTGACGTTCCCTTTAGAAGAGCGGAATCAAAGTATAGTGTTGAACAGGTAGGTGTAACTGTTGAGTTCTATGGTGGTGAACTTAATGGAGTCAGTTATAGCGACCCTGCTACTGTTAAAAAATATGCTAGACGCGCTCAATTAGGTGAAATTTTTGAGTTGGATCGGGCTACTTTAAAATCTGATGGCGTTTTTCGTAGCAGTCCAAGGGGATGGTTCACTTTCGGGCATGCTACGTTTGCCTTGCTCTTCTTTTTTGGGCACATTTGGCATGGTGCTAGAACCCTGTTCCGAGATGTTTTTGCTGGTATTGATCCTGATTTAGACTCTCAAGTCGAATTTGGAGTATTCCAAAAACTTGGGGATCCTACTACAAGAAGACAAGGAGTCTGATACCTGGCCTATCTTTTGTTTTTTACTTTACAGAAGCGGAATAAGTTTGGAATCTTTATTTTTTTTCTTTTACTCTTTTTTCCTTATCTGGTAATCTCATCCGAAATAAATAGGTGTGGAAGCTATAATTGTAAACTGCGATCGAATCTATGGAAGCATTGGTTTATACATTTCTATTAGTCTCTACTTTAGGAATAATATTTTTCGCTATATTTTTTCGAGAACCGCCTAAGGTTCCTACTAAAAAATGAAATGACTTTTGATTATTTCAATCTCAATTGAAGTTATTTCAATCTCAATTGAAGTAATGAGCCTCCCATATTGGGAGGCTCATTACTTTAATCAACTAGTCTCCGTGTTCCTCGAATGGATCTCTTAATTGTTGAGAGGGTTGCCCAAAAGCAGTATACAAGGCATACCCAGTAAAGCTTACAAGTAAACCAGATATGGAGATGGCGACCAGAGTTGCTGTTTCCATTATTAGAGAATTTCAAGATCCAGACAGATCCACAACTATAATAAAATCATTTATTTACAACTACAACAGAATAGTATACAAAGTCAACAGATCTTAACCAACGAAATAGGATTTATGGCTACACGAACCGTTGAGGATAGTTCTAAGAGTGAGTCAAGAGAAACTACGGCAGGTAGTTTATTAAAACCATTAAATTCGGAATATGGCAAAGTAGCGCCAGGATGGGGGACTACCCCCTTTATGGGAGTTGCAATGGCTCTATTTGCAATATTTTTATCTATTATTTTGGAAATTTATAATTCTTCTGTTTTATTAGATGGAATTTTAACGAATTAGGTTTATAAGAGTTATGAAGTTCTATTAAAAAAATATTCGAACTTAAATTTCTAGGCCGTTCTGGTAGTTCGATCGTGGAATTCTTTTTTTCGATATTTCCGGAATATGAGTGTGTGACTTGTTAAAATTGATCCTATTTGATAGAAAATATGTCTGTCATCTTGATAGAGATGATTCTACCTCGTCGGATATTTCTATTTATGCTAGTATCTGGAACACGAAAGGGGATATATAGAATGGATCAAGAAAAGAAATATTTGAACTATGATTCATACCTACTATTCCTCGTAACTGGATTCAAAAAAGGGGAAAAGGCTTTTACTAAATCAAACCCTTTTTTCCTTTCAAAAAAGGACAACTTTTTTCTGGGTTTTGTTAAGTTATTCTACTTATCCTAGTCCCTAAAT